ATGACTCAAGAATCCATTCTGAGGATGACAAGAGAAAACGAAAAAAGAAAAATCCGAACACTATTCTTTGTCTTTGTGGTTATAATGCTAAAATATCAAGTCGGCTCATTAATCTTTTAATCTTAATTATTATAGGCCTCTTAAATCTTCTATTTCCCTTAACTATTTTTATTTTTCTTAATTTAGTATTTCTTTTTATTTGTATGTAATACCACCTTAATGTTGTTTTTTTTATTGATTGATAGGAATTTTCTTGTTAAGATCCTATAAATCGACTGAAACCTCAGATTCATACTAGAACCACGATGATTCAATAAAATCTTCAAACTAAGCCCAAAGATTGCATGAGTCAAAACCGTTGTATCATCGCTTATTTAATATAATGACTAAAAATCCAAAAAAAAAAAATTGATCAAAATAAGAAAGAATAAATATACAAAGAGTTTGAAAAAAGAAAAATCTTTCAATTTATACTCTCTAACTCTAATCTCTAATTCTTTGAAATTTTTTGTTGTAGTCCGGTCACGGGATCTCTCTCTCTATATTAAATATGAATCATAGTTGGACTAATTCGTAATCTATTTCATATATTCCGTGCTCCAAATACTCGAATAAATACCTGACGAGGTAAAAACCCCATCTCTATCAAGATGACAGACCCATCCTCTGTACTATCAATAGGATCCATTATAACAAGTCGCACACTCATATTCCAAAAATACAGAAAGAAATAAATTCCACGATCGAACTACCAAAATAGAATAGAGATGGGCTAAAAAAATCCGAGATCCAAACGCTTCACTTTGTATTGAAAAACGAGGACTTCACTATTCTTGTAAATTAAATCTAATTCATTGAAATTCCATCCAATAAAACAGAAGAATTATAAATCTCCAAAATAATAGATAAGAATATCGCAAATAAAGCCATTGCGACACCCATCAAAGGAGTAGTCCCCCATCCCGGAGCTACTTTACCATATTCCGAATTCAACGGTTTCAATAAAGTCCCTACAAAAGTTCGTCTTGGACCAGACTTAGAACTGCCCTCAATGCTTTGTGTAGCCATAAGTACTATTTTTATTTTATTTTGTATTAATTAAGATCTGTTGACTTTGTATAGCATTCTGTTGTAAATAAATTAGCATAGATCCATTGCGGTCTTGTCTTGAAATAGATAATAATGGAAACAGCAACCCTAGTCGCCATCTCTATATCTGGTTTACTTGTAAGTTTTACGGGGTATGCCTTATATACTGCTTTTGGGCAACCCTCTCAACAACTAAGGGATCCCTTCGAAGAACACGGGGACTAGTTGAAGGAAAGAGCTTCCTAAGATTTTGAAGCTCTTTTCTTCAACTAAGATAATGAAAAATAACTAAGATGATGAAAAATCATTTCATCTTTTTAGTTGGAACTTTAGGCGGTTCTCGAAAAAAGATAGCGAAAAAAATTATTCCTAAAGTCGAAACTAAGAGAAATGTATAAACCAATGCTTCCATAGATTCGATTGTGGTTTACAATTATAACTTCCATACCTGTTTATTTTGGATCACCCTCCAGCTAAAAAAAAAAAAGAGCAAGATTCAAAGAAAGGGTGGCAATTCAAATTAAAATATTGTCGGTACCTTCTTTCAAATAAAAAAAAAAATAGAGGAGAGGTGAAAAGTAAGAGATCAATGGTGTATCAAACTACTTGTCTTCTTGTAGTTGGATCCCCCAGTTTCTGGAATGCTCCAAATTCAACTTGAGCGTCTAAATCTGGATCAATCCCAGCAAAAACATCTCTGAACAAAGTTCGAGCACCATGCCAGATGTGTCCGAAGAAGAAGAGCAGAGCAAATGAAGCATGCCCAAAAGTAAACCAACCCCTTGGACTGCTCCTAAAAACACCATCGGATTTCAAAGTAGCACGATCTAATTCAAAAATTTCACCCAATTGAGCGCGTCTAGCATATTTTTTCACAGTGGCAGGATCGCTATAACTGACCCCATTTAGTTCGCCACCATAGAACTCAACAGTTACACCTACTTGTTCGACACTATACTTCGACTCTGCCCTTCGAAAAGGAACATCAGCTCGAACAATTCCGTCTCCGTCTACCAAAACAACCGGAAATGTTTCAAAAAAAGTAGGCATGCGGCGTACAAAAAGTTCACGCCCTTCTTTATCTCTAAAGATAGGATGTCCTAACCATCCAACAGCTATCCCGTCCCCATTGTCCATTGAGCCTGCTCTGAACAATCCGCCCTTTGCCGGATTATTGCCGATGTAATCATAAAAAGCTAATTTTTCAGGAATTTTAGACCAAGCTTCAGATAAACTTTGATTTTCGGCTAGCCCAGCACCAACTCTTCGATATATTTCTTGCTGGAAGTATCCTTGATCCCATTGATAACGAGTCGGACCAAATAATTCAATCGGGGTAGTTGCTGAACCATACCACATAGTTCCAGCAACAACAAAGGCTGCAAAAAAGACAGCAGCGATACTACTGGAAAGGACGGTTTCAATATTTCCCATGCGTAATCCTTTGTATAGACGTTGAGGCGGACGGACACTAAGATGGAATAGGCCCGCTAATATGCCTAATGTCCCTGCTGCAATATGATGAGAGGCTATTCCGCCCGGAACAAAAGGATCAAAACCTTCCACACCCCATGCCGGACTTACAGATTGTACCCTTCCGGTAAGTCCATAAGGGTCGGACACCCATATTCCAGGACCGTACAATCCGGTCACATGAAAAGCGCCAAACCCAAAACAAGCCACCCCCGAGAGAAATAAATGAATTCCAAAGATCTTGGGCAAGTCCAAAGAAGGTTTTCCCGTACGTTCATCACAAAATATTTCTAGATCCCAATACACCCAATGCCAGATAGCTGCCAAGAAGCACAAGCCAGAAAACACAATATGAGCTCCAGCCACACCTTCATAACTCCAAATACCCGGATTCGTTACGGTTCCTCCAGTGATACTCCAACCGCCCCATGAATTGGTTATCCCTAAACGAGTCATGAAAGGTATAACGAACATGCCTTGTCTCCACATTGGGTCGAGAACAGGATCAGAGGGATCAAAAACTGCTAATTCATATAGAGCCATCGAGCCGGCCCAACCAGCAACCAAAGCTGTATGCATTATATGGACAGACAGCAAACGACCGGGATCATTCAATACAACAGTATGAACACGATACCAAGGCAAACCCATGGAAATACCCCTTTATCAACGAAAAATAGACACTATGTAACTTTATTGCATTGAAAAAACTATGTTATATATTTCCACTTTTCAGTGGATTATCTCGGGGAAAGGATTACTATTTTTATTTTAGTAATATTTTAGTAATAATGTAAGAATTCGGTTTGTAAGAAACAGGGGAAGCAGATCTATTCTATACCCGATAAGTAACAATACGCAATGGCAGGGTTGGCCATCTATCTTTATCTATGAGCGAATGCATACATATTTGTTCATCATTCAAAGGGCCTAATCGTATTTGTAAGAATTTGACTTTTTAAGTTTGTCTCCCTTTACTTTATTTAAGATTTCGTTTTTTTATGAACTTATCGAATCTAAACATAAAATATGATAAAGCCAAATCTTATTAACACTTTATGAAAAAAAAAATTCATTGTTACGCTTTCACATCAAAGTGATGAATTAGAGTATTTCATTTTTTTTTCATTAAATGCCTATTGGTGTTCCAAAAGTTCCTTTTCGAAATCCCGGAGAGGACGATTCAATTTGGATTGACATATAGTGCGACTTGTCAGATATATTGGGTCATATGGGATTTTCCCGTTCTCCCCCCCGATCGGGATATACTCTGTTTCGCCCAAGAAAGATTGATTAAATCTAAATCATCAAAAATTGGGAGCGTGAAATAAAATTAAGTGCAATTGCTTTCCTTTTTGGGGTATACAGATTAATATTATCCAATTTAGAATAATTTATGGTTGGCTTGCTTGTTTGGACCAATAAAATGAAGTATCCAGGCTTCGTTTAGAAAAAACCAATCAGTAAAGTAATATATCGAGCATTACTACTTGTATCCTATTCTATTTAATTTAGAATTTATAAGTAGATAAGTTAATAAGTTATTAAGTAGATAAGTAGAAGTAATATCAAATTGATAATCATAATCAATGGAATAATATGATGAATACATTAAATATTCGGCGTAAAGCATGAAATGAAAAAAAAAGTGTAGCAAAAGGGTGTGGTATGGGGGCATTTGCCCTATATGTGCAAATCAAAATCGGGCGGATCTTTACTCGGAGTAGAGCGCAAACCTAAAAGAATTGAATAAGACCCTTCGGGAACAAGAAAATGGCATCACGATTTGAATTGGATCACGATGAAAAATACATCAATGATGAAGTTAGTTTGATAAGTTTAATGAATTCTTTTTTAGATGTAAACACATCAAAACTCATCTTTCTTGAAAAATGGAAGAAAAGCCCTCCGTTAGAATAGAAGTTAGACAGAACTCACTAGCAAAAAAAAAAGGGGGGGGGGCTGGAATCTACACATTGATTCTTTTTTTTTCGCGATTTATTTGGTGAACCGTATGCATCAAAAGGTGCATGTACGGTTTATAGGGGGTAGTTTTTTATCCTAATCAATCGACTTTATCGAGAAAGATTACTGTTTTTAGGTCAAGATGTTGATAGCGAGATTTCGAATCAACTTATCGGTCTTATGGTATATCTCAGTATAGAGAGTGAGACCAAAGATTTGTATTTATTTATAAACTCTCCCGGCGGATGGGTAATACCGGGAATAGCTATTTATGATACTATGCAATTCGTGCGACCGGATGTACAGACAGTATGCATGGGATTAGCCGCTTCAATGGGATCTTTTATCCTGGTCGGAGGACAAATTACCAAACGTCTAGCATTCCCTCACGCTCGGCGCCAATGGGTTTTTATTTGAAAGAAAACTATGCCTTCGCCGTCTGAACTATGAATATTAAGTAATAATAGCATGGCATTTCGAATTCGATATAAGAAATTTTTTTTTCTTGTTTTTTAAAACGGTAGATTATGTATCGAAAGATTAGTATGAGATATAGGGATATTTACGATTTTATCTTATCTATCGTGATCTATTTCAGCGTCACAAACTTTTTTGTTTTCACGCCCGGGGACTCTTAACACATTTATGTTATGAAAGAGTACGAAAAAAAAAATTATATTATTTTTTTATTTGCATTTGAAAAAAGAAACTTTGGGATTGCTAAATCGCCCATGAAATAAAGCAACGGAACCACCATAGTATTTTTTTAACTCCTAAAAAAAAAAGAAGGGCGGTTATTGTATTATTTACCGATCTAGGCATGAGAAATGAAATATTCTCTGTTTTTATTCAATGAAAGGTAAAAGTAAATTCTATTGTGGAGCCGTATGCAATGCGCAAACAATGCCTGTACGGTTGTTCAATTTTATCTTTTTTTTTTCTTATTATTCGTTATCTCTTCTTTTTCTCGTCACCGTATCAGTCGAGATAGAGTAACCATCAATTATCTTATATCCTCAGGGTAATGATTCATCAACCTATTGCTGGTTTTTATGAAGCACAAGCAAGAGAATTTGTCCTGGAAGCGGAAGAACTACTGAAACTTCGCGAAATCCTGACAAGGGTTTATGCACAAAGAACGGGTAAACCCTTATGGGTTGTATCCGAAGACATGGAACGAGATGTTTTTATGTCAGCCACAGAAGCCCAAGCTTATGGAATTGTTGATCTTGTAGCAGTTGCCTAAAAAATAGCAGGAATTTTATGCAATCGCAGTTTGCGATTTTATTTATTATTTTTATTCTTTTCTTTTTTTAACTATTAATATAGAAAATTAATATAGAAAATAAATAACTCATAATCGTCCGGTTAGGATCGATCTAAACCAGCCCATTATGCATACGATTCAACATGCCAACTATTAAACAACTTATTAGAAACACAAGACAGCCAATCAGAAATGTCACCAAATCCCCCGCACTTGGGGGATGCCCTCAGCGCCGAGGAACATGTACTCGGGTGTATGTGCGACTCGTTCAGATCATGGGTTCGGATAAGATAAAATAAAGGAAACCCTTTTTCTTCCGCTATTCGTGAGCAGTACGGATGAATAGGATAGAATAGAAGAAAGCCCTTCGCTATCTAAAAAAAACATTTATCATACCCCTCTCTTGTGTATCAAATTTATGGTTTCCATTGGTGCATTAATCACCTCCATTTTCAATTTAAAATGAGAAAGAATTCCCATTGGTAGCAAATGATTAGTCGTTAAGCAGGGGAAATCTTATTTAAATTTAAATTAAAATAAAAAAAAAAGGCCGAAAGTTATGCCCCTACTCTTGCAAGAACGGACTAACAGGGTCAGCCAATCCGCTAATTTTCATAATTAAATACCGTTACTGTATAGATAGATCTCGTTGTGAAAGAACTATTACTGGAGAATTCATGAGTAGAGCTAAAAAGTATGAACTGTACAAGTTAGCAACAGCATTAATTAAATGATTAAATGAGGAAAGGGGCTCCGGTGTATAGAGCAGACCTCACCGTTTAAGAAATAACCATAGAAACGATGGAACCCACTAATTTTTTAGCTATTTCTAGTTATTACTTTTTTATTTGGTTTTTGTTTGATACCCAATATCAATACAATTTTTTTTTCTCTTTTTCTAGGCGAAATACCTAGAAAAAAAAAAAGAACAAATCGTGGTTGGGAAGGTTATAGTAGCAAAAGCCGTTGGAATTATTATTTTATACATTGGCAGAATCCGTTTTGTTAATATAGAAGGGGGAAAACGAATAACTGAAAGAAAATAAATTTATTAGTTATTCATCAAAGTTTCGTTTATTCAATGACCAGAATTAGACGAGGATATATAGCGCGGAGGCGTAGAACAAAAATTCGTTTATTCACATCAAGTTTTCGAGGGGCGCATTCAAGACTTACTCGAACTATTATTCAACAAAAAATAAGAGCTTTGGTTTCGGCCCATCGGGATAGAGATAAGCACAAAAGAAATTTTCGTCGTTTATGGGTCACTCGGATAAATGCAGTAATTCGCGAAAGTGAGGTATCCTATAGTTATAGTAGATTCATAAACAATCTGTCCAAGAGACAGTTGCTTCTTAATCGTAAAATACTTGCGCAACTAGCTATATTAAATAGGAATTGTCTTTATATGATTTCGACTGACATTAGAAAATAAGGAAAGTGGAAGGAGTACATCGGGATGTTTTACATACACGTTATTCCGGGAGAATGAATTCCGAGAAGGTAGAATAGAAATTAATATGATAAAATAAGAGAATATGATCAGGTAGCCAAACCGAGTAAAAACTTGAATTTAGATAAAAAAAACGATTTTTTTTTCCAATTCGTTTTTTTCTTACAAGACGACGACAATCAAATCTAGATTTTCAGATTTTTCGAACAAAATATCAATTTAATTTGAGCTCGGATTCGAATTTTGATTTTGATTCAATTGAAGAGTAACCCTATTTTTTTCTAGTTCTAAGACCAGAAGTGCGAGCGACCAATTCGTTTTTTTCAAAATGTTTTTCATTATTAAGAAAAGGTAACAAAGATAAAATACGGGCTTGCTTTATAGCAATAGTAATTAATCGTTGTTGTTTTAAAGTTAATCTATTTACCCGCCTAGATAATATTTTTCCTTGTTCACTAATAAATCGAGTAATTAAACTTATATTTCTATAATCAATTCGATCCCCCGATTGGATCGGGGGCAAACGCCTACGAAGGGGTCGCTTGGACTTAAAAAAAAGTCGCTTGGATTTATCCATGGTTTGTTTAGTCCTTATTTCGAAAATCCTATTTCTTATAATTCTAAATCATTATCATTTTTGATCCGATCAAGTAAAATAAATAGGATTTTCCTTCTTTCTTGTTTATATTTCAATATAGAATTTACAATATTGAAATTATTTACAATATTCAATTTATTAAAATTGTATATACAATTTTATAAATAGATTTTATCTTCCCATATTATATCCTAATAGGATATTTTTTGTTAATATATCATTTTTCATCTTCCCTGTAAAGCCGCTATCGTTTCCGTCTATTTCTTTATCTCCCCATGAATTGTATGCTTGGAACAATAGGGACAGAATTTTCTCAATTCCAATCGATTAGGCGTATTGTGTCGATTCTTTTGAGTACTATATCTGGAAATGCCTCTTGGTTTCTTATTAACATTGTTTCGAACACAACCGGTACATTCCAAAATAATTCTTACTCGGACATCTTTACCCTTGGCCATGAGCCCCTCCCTCACCTTGGTTTTTTATTTACTCAACGCTTCGATTTTCCGATCTGAAGAGAAGAAGAGCGGAATAAAAAAAAATCGAAGTTGCTAGCTCGAAATCAAATCCAGAAATAAAATTATAAAAAATTTCATTGCAACCCAATATCCTAATAAAAAAAAGGAATAAAATAATAAGTAATACAATGCTTTGAAAATATATTTAAATTAGAAGTTTAGTACAGTATTTCATTTAAACATCGTATATGATACTCTCGCCCTAGCTACATTTTTATTTCCGTTTTCTTAATTGACGTTAATTTACTTGAAGACGGGGCCCGCGCTCTGAATTTTGCTGCGGTTGAATAAACTTTCTTTTATTCTATTTTTTTTTTATTTATAAAAAACAAAAAAAAAATAGAATAATTTTTATAAAAATAAAGAAGAGGGGGTAGCAGTCACAGATATTTAATTGTATCTCTAATCTTCTTCACACCCCCCGTTATTGTTATGTTAATAAAATAACTAGAATGAAAAAAACGGGAATGTCAACGCATCCGGGAAAAAGCGATTGATCTCTATCAATAGACCGGCTAAAGCGCCGAACCATAGAGTACTTATTACCGGGGCTACAGATAGATATGTTTTTAGATCTCGCATTTTAAATCCTCCTTATTGTAATAATTGTAATATAATTGTAATAAATAATATTTATTGTAATACCTAATGGTAATACATATATGATCAGATCAGATATATAGTTAAATAAAAAAAGATCAGATGTATATATAAAAAAAAGCCACTTGCGTTTGGTTTGTACACGGAATCCAGAATTCAAATTGAAATGTACAACGCTTTGATAGATAAGATTTTCCTTTTCTTAAAAGAACAAAATATATATCTTTTTTCCTATTTTATTTTTTCATATACCATAGAATATCATATAATAAAATAAAAAAAAAGTTTATTATTATATGATAAAAAAATGATATGAGATCAAAAAAAAAGACGAAATAGAAAGATCGAAATAGCAAGATAATATGTATATCAATGAAGAAAATAAAATAAGTATATAGAAAAGAAGGCAGGAATTCTCTACAATGACATTGTAATCCAATTGAATTGAAATGAAAGGGATGTAGCGCAGCTTGGTAGCGCGTTTGTTTTGGGTACAAAATGTCACGGGTTCAAATCCTGTCATCCCTACCTACCACTTCGCCTCAGAGCCATAACGAGGGTCCATTGAGATCAATAAAAATTGGACATGACATACCTACTCTTTAATTTCTATTTTATATCATATTATATATCATCCTATAGCCCTTCAACATGTATTGTAGTTAAAAAAAATAAAGACTTTTTTTCCTTACAGTCTTTTTTTTGTAATTTCGTGGTAAGAAAGCGCTCTTAGTTCAGCTCGGTAGAACGTGGGTCTCCAAAACCCAATGTCGTAGGTTCAAGTCCTACAGAGCGTGATTCCGTTCTTAGAGCGTGATTCCGTTCTTGTTTTTTTAGGTCGAAATTTTTACGTAAAAAATGAAACAGCAATCTGAATTTGACCTCCCCCTTTCTTGAATCCGAAGGAGGTCAGAAAAGCAAGGTATTAATTAATCAAAGGTCCAACTGATCACCACGTCTGTATTGTAAATATGCAGTTACGAATAATCCAGCCAAAGTAATAGGAATTAGACCTAAAACGATTCCAAATAGAAAAA